TACAAGAAGATCAAAAAATAAGAGATTGTATCAAGAATTATGTACAAAAGAATATGAAAATTTCTTCTGCGGTAGAGGGAATTGCACGTATAGAGATTCAAAAAAGAATCGATCTGATCCAGGTCATAATCTTTATGGGATTCCCTAAATTCTTACTAGAAAGTCGACCGCGAGGGGTCGAAGAATTACAGACGACTCTACAAAAAGAGTTTAATTGTATGAACCGAAAACTTAATACTGCTATCAAAAGAATTCCAAAACCTTATGGGAACCCTAATATTCTTGCAGAATTTATAGCCGGACAATTAAAGAATAGAGTTTCATTTCGAAAAGCAATGAAAAAAGCTATTGAATTAACCGAACAAGCGGAGACAAAAGGAATTCAAGTACAAATTGCAGGTCGTATTGACGGAAAAGAAATTGCGCGTGTCGAATGGATTCGAGAGGGTAGGGTTCCCCTACAAACCATTCGAGCTAAAATTGATTATTGTTCCTATACAGTTCGAACTATCTATGGCGTATTAGGTATCAAAATTTGGATATTTATAGACGAGGAATAATAAAGACGAGGGATAATAAACCTTTCCTTTTAACATAAAAAAAAGAGAAAACCCTTCATTCTTTTGCTCAAAACTATCAATTAATTATTAATTCTATAAGGTTGAATAAAAATTCGATTGACACTTATTTTGAGAAAATTGCCATGCTTAGTGTGTGACTCGTTGGTTTTTTAGGGTTAGGATTAAAAAAGACCAGCCCAACACCATAGTCTGAACTAATAACTAACTATAGAACTAATAACCAACTCATTACTTCGCATTATCTCGATCTAAAGAACCAGTCAAGATATGATATATCGGTCATATCTTTGTAGCAACTGAAATTTTGTCTTTCTGCAAAAAAAAAAAAAAATCAATCCGATTTTAAGCTGTAAAGCAAAATAGAGAAGAAAGATGTGGATATAAATGGAAGGGTGAGAGAAAGAGAGAAAAAAAATATCAATGATATAGAATTCCAATATGTAAGGTCTATAAGTCATCTCATAAAAAGCAGTGTAATAAAGCATCAATACTGATTCTTCCATAACATAATTAAATGACTCTTCTTATAGATTATAGAACAAAACAAAAAAATCAAGAGCTTCGAGCCAATAAAGACTAAGAAGATTGACTCAAGAACAAATTAGCTCCGTTGAAAAATTTTGACCTAAGCATTAAGTAAGAAGCAATGGGAACGATGGAAGCTGTGAATGCAAAAGATTTTAGTGAAAAAAGAATCTTAATGATTCACTGATCGGGATGGCGGAATGAACCGGAGATCAATTCATCTATTGTAAGAAGTCAGGAGACAGGCCGAAAATGGAAATACAAGAGTAAATATTCGCCCGCGAAAACTTTATTTTTTTTTTGAATTGATAAATTTGGACAATAAAAAGAAAAACACAAAAATTTGTTCTATTTATATTTCAAAATAACAATATGATTTCGAAAATAGAAACTAAAATCTTTAATTGTCTAATCTTTAGTTAATTGCTTAATTAATTAAGATTCGAAATCTTTTTTTTTTTTGAATTCTTTTATTCGCGAGGAGCCGGATGAGAAGAAACTCTCACGTCCAGTTCTGTAGTAGAGATGGAATTCATAACCAACCATCAACTATAACCCTAAAAGAACCAGATTCCGTAAACAACATAGAGGAAGAATGAAGGGAATATCGTATCGAGGGAATCGTATTTGTTTCGGTAAATATGCTCTTCAGGCACTCGAGCCCGCTTGGATCACATCTAGACAAATAGAAGCCGGTCGACGAGCAATGACACGAAATGCACGTCGTGGTGGAAAACTCTGGGTACGCATATTTCCAGACAAACCTGTTACACTAAGGCCCGCAGAAACACGTATGGGTTCGGGGAAAGGATCCCCGGAATATTGGGTAGCTGTTGTTAAACCAGGTCGAATACTTTATGAAATGGGCGGGGTAACAGAAAATATAGCTAGAAGGGCTATTTCAATAGCAGCATCCAAAATGCCTATACGGACTCAATTCATTATTTCGGGATAAAGGATAAAAAGGTAGAACTAACAGAAATGAGTCTTGGGTGGGAAAAAAATTGCTTATTTCTTTTTTTTTTTTCTTTTTAGACAAATAATATTTCTTTTTTTTTTTTTTTGTCCTTTGCATTAAAAGAACAAATTACAAAATGATATGATTCAACCTCAGACCCATTTTAATGTAGCAGATAACAGCGGGGCTCGAGAACTGATGTGTATTCGAATCATAGGAGCTAGCAATCGTCAATATGCTCATATTGGTGACGTTATTGTTGCTGTGATCAAAGAAGCAGTACCAAATATGCCCCTAGAAAAATCAGAAGTGGTCAGAGCTGTAATTGTGCGTACCTGTAAAGAACTCAAACGTGATAACGGTATGATAATCCGATATGATGACAATGCTGCAGTTGTTATTGATCAAGAAGGAAATCCAAAAGGAACTCGAATTT